AATGAATTGCCTGAAAAAGGGTTACTTTGATAGAGTAAATCATATAATTTATTAAATTATATTCATTATATTTAATAGAATTAAACTATTCCTAAAAACATCAAAAGTTTCTGTGCATCTTACACTAAAATATAGTTTCAAATATAATTAAAAAGATAAGCTAATTAAGCTACTGGGCTCATACCCCAATTATAAAGGTTTTAATCCTTTTCTTTTTAATCTTAAAAAATTCTTCTAAAATTTTATTCCTAATTATCATTATATTAGGATCATTAATAGCAGTATCAGCCAATTCTTGACTAGGAGCTTGAATAGGATTAGAAATTAATTTATTAGCATTTATTCCCTTAATAAATGATATTAATAATTTAAAATCCTCAGAAGCTTCATTAAAATACTTTTTAACTCAAGCTTTAGCCTCAAGAATTCTTTTATTTGCTATCATTATGTATATAATAAAATTCAATTTTATTTTTCAAACTAATATTGAAGAAAATTTTAACAAAATAATTATTTTGTCTTCTTTATTATTAAAAAGAGGTACAGCCCCCTTCCATTTTTGATTTCCAGAAGTAATAGAGGGGCTATCATGAATTAATTCATTAATCTTAATAACATGACAAAAAATTGCCCCTTTAATATTAATTTCTTACATTATATTAAATCAATTTATTTTATGAATTATTTGTATTTCATTAATTACTGGATCAATGGGAGGATTAAATCAAACATCCCTACGAAAAATTATAGCCTTTTCATCTATTAATCACCTAGGTTGAATATTAGGAGCCATATATATTAATGAAAATATTTGATTAATTTATTTTGTATTTTACTGCTTTCTTTCTATTACAATTATTATATCATTTAATATAATAAAAGTATTTCACTTTAATCAAATATTTTCATCAATATTTTCATCAAAAACTTCTAAATTAATAATAATAATTAATTTATTATCCTTAGGAGGACTCCCCCCCTTCTTAGGATTTCTCCCAAAATGAATTACCATTCAATATATAACTATCAATGGTCAAATATTCCTAGTAATTATTATAATTGTTACTACATTAATTACTTTATATTTTTATTTACGAATAGCTTTTTCAACTTTTATAATAAATTATTATGAAAACAATTGAATAACTGAATCACCATATAATTCAACTTCAATAAATTTTTATATTATATTTTCATTTATATCTACATTTGGATTACCTCTCTTATCAATTATATTTATAATATTGTAAGGCTTTAAGTTAAAAAAACTAATAGCCTTCAAAGCTATAAATATAAGTTTAAACCTTTTAAGCCTTAGTAAATTATTACTCCTTTAGAATTGCAGTCTAATATCATTTTTATGACTATAAAGCCTGATTAAAGAGATAAATTCCCATGAATAGATTTACAATCTAACGCCTAAACTTCAGCCATTTAATCGCGACAGTGATTATTTTCTACAAATCATAAAGATATTGGAACTTTATATTTTATTTTTGGAGCTTGAGCAGGTATAGTGGGAACATCTCTTAGTATTATTGTTCGAGCAGAATTAGGTCATCCAGGAGCCCTAATTGGAGATGACCAAATTTATAATGTAGTAGTTACAGCTCACGCATTTGTTATAATTTTCTTCATAGTAATACCAATTATAATTGGAGGATTTGGTAACTGACTTGTACCCCTAATATTAGGAGCCCCAGATATAGCCTTCCCTCGAATAAATAATATAAGATTCTGAATATTACCCCCTTCTCTAACCTTACTATTAGCAAGTAGTATAGTAGAAAATGGAGCAGGAACAGGATGAACAGTTTACCCCCCCCTATCAGCAGGAATTGCCCACGGGGGAGCATCTGTAGATTTAGCCATTTTTTCTCTTCATTTAGCAGGTATTTCATCTATTTTAGGGGCAGTAAATTTTATTACAACAGTAATTAATATACGATCAACAGGAATTACATTTGACCGAATACCTCTTTTTGTATGATCAGTAGTAATTACTGCTATTTTATTACTATTATCTTTACCAGTACTAGCTGGAGCAATTACAATACTTTTAACCGATCGAAACTTAAATACTTCATTCTTTGATCCCGCAGGAGGAGGAGATCCTATTCTATATCAACATCTATTTTGATTTTTCGGACATCCTGAAGTATATATTTTAATTTTACCAGGATTTGGTATAATTTCTCATATTATTAGTCAAGAATGTGGAAAAAAAGAAACATTTGGATCATTAGGAATAATTTATGCTATATTAGCCATTGGTCTATTAGGATTCATTGTATGAGCACACCATATATTTACAGTAGGAATAGATGTAGATACTCGAGCATATTTTACATCAGCTACAATAATTATTGCAGTTCCAACAGGAATTAAAATTTTTAGCTGACTTGCAACTCTTCATGGCTCACAATTATCCTATTCACCCGCCTTATTATGAGCATTAGGATTTGTATTTTTATTTACAGTGGGAGGATTAACTGGAGTAGTATTAGCAAATTCATCTATTGATATTATTCTTCATGATACATATTATGTTGTAGCTCATTTCCATTATGTATTATCTATAGGAGCAGTATTTGCTATTATAGCAGGATTTATCCACTGATACTCTTTATTTACAGGATTAACACTTAATTCTACATGATTAAAAACCCAATTTATTATTATATTTATTGGAGTAAATGTAACTTTTTTTCCACAACATTTCTTAGGATTAGCTGGAATACCACGACGGTATTCTGATTATCCAGATGCATATACCACTTGAAATGTAATTTCAACTATTGGATCTACTATCTCTCTTTTAGGAATCTTATTCTTCTTATTTATTATTTGAGAAAGAATAATTACTCAACGACAAGTTATTTATCCTATTCAATTAAATTCTTCTATTGAATGATATCAAAATATTCCTCCCGCAGAACATAGTTATTCAGAACTGCCTTTATTAATTAACTTCTAATATGGCAGATTAGTGCAATGGATTTAAGCTCCATATATAAAGTATTTAACTTTTATTAGAAATTAATGTCAACATGAGCTAATTTAGGTTTACAAGATAGAGCATCCCCCCTAATAGAACAACTAATTTTCTTCCACGATCATGCTATACTTATTCTAGTTATAATTACTGTATTAGTAGGATACTTAATAGGTATATTATTTTTTAATACCTATACAAATCGATTTTTATTACATGGCCAAACTATTGAAGTAATCTGAACAATTCTTCCGGCAATTGTATTATTATTTATTGCATTTCCCTCTCTACGCCTATTATATTTATTAGATGAAATTAATGAACCAATTATTACCTTAAAATCAATTGGACACCAATGATATTGAAGTTATGAATATTCAGACTTTATGGATGTAGAATTTGATTCATATATAGTACCAACTAATGAATTACCTATTGATGGATTCCGTCTCTTAGATGTAGATAATCGAGTAGTTCTACCTATAAATTCTCAAATTCGTATCCTTGTTACAGCAGCTGATGTAATTCATTCATGAACTGTGCCAGCCCTAGGAGTTAAAGTAGATGGAACACCCGGTCGTCTTAACCAAACTAATTTTTTTATTAATCGACCGGGGTTATTCTTTGGTCAATGTTCTGAAATCTGTGGAGCTAATCATAGTTTTATACCTATTGTAATTGAAAGTGTCCCCGTTAATTTCTTCATTAAGTGAATTTCATCAATAAATTAACATTAGATGACTGAAAGCAAGTAATGGTCTCTTAAACCACAATATAGTAAATTAGCAATTACTTCTAATGAAAATCTATATTAAAAAATTAGTTAAAAATATAACATTAGTATGTCAAACTAAAATTATTAGTATTCTAGTATTTTTTAATACCACAGATAGCCCCACTTAGCTGATTAAGTTTATATGCAGTATTTTCTATTACATTAATTTTATTTTGTGTAGTAAATTATTATATTTTTGTTCCTCTCGCCCCTCAAAAAAGTAAATCAGAAAAACTGAGAAGAAATTCACTAAACTGAAAATGATAACTAATTTATTTTCCGTATTTGATCCCTCTTCTAGTATTTTTAATTTATCAATAAATTGAATAAGCACATTTATTGGTATTTTAATAATTCCACCCTTATTTTGATTAATACCTTCACGATACCATATTATTTGAAATTCTATTTTATTAACCCTCCATAAAGAATTTAAAATTCTATTAGGGCCCACCGGCCATAACGGAAGAACATTTATATTTATTTCATTATTTTCAATAATTATATTCAATAATTTTCTAGGACTTTTCCCCTACATTTTTACTAGTACTGCTCACATAACTCTATGTTTATCTTTAGCACTACCCCTATGATTAAGATTTATAATTTATGGATGAATTAATCATACTCAACATATATTTGCTCATTTAGTACCTCAGGGTACTCCCGCTGTACTAATACCATTTATAGTATGTATTGAAACTATCAGAAATATTATTCGACCAGGAACCCTAGCTGTTCGACTAACAGCCAATATAATTGCAGGTCATTTACTATTAACATTATTGGGTAATACTGGCCCTTCTTTATCAATTACTTTAGTCACTTTTTTAGTAATTGGACAAATTGCCTTATTAATTTTAGAGTCAGCAGTAGCAATTATTCAGTCTTATGTATTTGCCGTACTTAGAACTTTATATTCTAGAGAAGTAAATTAAATAATTAATGTCAACCCACTCTAATCACCCATATCATTTAGTAGATTATAGACCATGACCTTTAACAGGAGCTATCGGGGCTATAACTATAGTTTCTGGTTTAGTTAAATGATTTCATCAATTTGACCCATCCTTACTTATTCTAGGAACAATTATTACTATTTTAACAATATATCAATGATGACGGGATATTTCTCGTGAAGGTACTTTTCAAGGGCTTCATTCTTATCCAGTAACAATTGGTTTACGATGAGGTATAATTTTATTTATTGTATCAGAAGTATTTTTCTTTGTTTCTTTTTTCTGAGCATTTTTTCATAGTAGCTTATCCCCCGCAATTGAATTAGGGGCTACATGACCTCCTATAGGAATTGTACCCTTTAATCCCTTTCAAGTACCTTTATTAAATACTGCCATTTTATTAGCTTCAGGAGTTACTGTTACATGAGCTCATCATAGATTAATAGAAGGTAATCACTCTCAAACTACTCAAGGACTATTTTTTACGGTCCTACTTGGAATTTATTTTTCTATTCTTCAAGCTTATGAATACATCGAAGCACCTTTTACTATTGCCGATTCTGTTTATGGTTCGACATTCTATATAGCAACTGGATTTCACGGACTTCATGTTTTAATTGGAACTACCTTCCTAATTGTTTGCTTGACACGTCACTTAAATAATCATTTTTCAAGTACTCATCACTTTGGGTTTGAAGCAGCCGCTTGATATTGACACTTTGTTGATATTGTATGATTATTCCTTTATGTATCAATTTATTGATGAGGGGGATAATTATCTATATAGTATAAAGTATATATGACTTCCAATCATAAGGTCTATTATTCAATAGTATAGATAATTCTTTTAATTTTTATAATAGGATTATTAATCATCATTATTTCTAGAGTAGTAATAATATTAGCATCAGTCCTGTCTAAAAAATCCATTATTGACCGAGAAAAAAGTTCCCCTTTCGAATGTGGATTTGACCCAAAATCATCTTCCCGACTTCCCTTTTCTCTTCAATTCTTTCTAATTGCCATTATTTTTTTAATTTTTGATGTAGAAATTGCTTTAATTTTACCTATTATTGTAATTATAAATTTTTCTAATATATTAGTATGAATAACTACTAGCATAATCTTTATTATTATTTTACTAGTGGGGCTATATCATGAATGAAATCAAGGAGCTTTAAACTGATCAACTTAGGGCTGTAGTTAAATATAACATTTGATTTGCATTCAAAAAGTATTGATTCTTCAATCTGCCTTGAATATGAAGCGATAAATTGCAATTAGTTTCGACCTAATCTTAGATGTATTCATCCTTATTCTTTTAATTGAAGCCAAAAAGAGGCTTATCACTGTTAATGATATAATTGAGATTTTAACTCCAATTAAAGAAGTATGATGTTTCAAATAAAAGCTGCTAACTTTTTACTTTAATGGTTAAATTCCATTTATACTTCTATTTATATAGTTTAACAAAAACCTTACATTTTCATTGTAAAAATAAAGAAATTCTTTTATAAATTACTAAAATTAATTATTAAAATATTCAAAGATATAATATATCTCCCTAACAGCTTCAATGTTATACTCTAATTATAAGCTATTTGAATGTTTAAACAAAAATTATTAAAAAAATTAAAATAGTTACCCAAAGAACAAAAAATAATAAATAGATTTTTAAGTTATTATTTTGTAAAAAACTTGTACCCTTTGAATAATATACCAAATTACTATATAAATTTTGAGAACCAAAAAATTCAGATCACCCCTGATCTATATTTTTAAATACGAGGCCCCCTAAATTTAAAGGATAATAAATAATTCCATAAGTAGAAATATAAGGTATAAATCATATTCTACCTAAAAATATACTAATATTATAATAAATTAAAGATTTATTAAAAAAATATAAATTAATATTTGAAATTATATATCCTATAATAGCCCCTGAAATACAAACAAATAAAGTTAATAATTTTAAATAATAAGGCAAGCAAATTATATAAGGAGTAGGAAAAATAAATCAATTTAATAGACTCCCCCCAATAATTCTCATAATTAATAACCCTATTATCCCCCGCAATATAATTCAACCCTCATCATTTAATACATTTAAAGCCCCTCTATGTAATTCACCAGTCATTGAATAATAAACTAATCGAAAAGAATAACACACAGTTAATCCGGTAGAAAAAAAATAAAGAAAAAAACTAAACATATTTACATATGAAACACAAACAACTTCTAAAATTAAATCCTTAGAATAAAATCCAGCTAAAAAAGGTATACCACACAAAGCTAAATTAGCTACATTAAAACAGGAAGATGTAAAAGGCATATATATAGCTAAACCTCCCATATAACGAATATCCTGAAAATTATTTATATTATGAATAATAGCCCCAGCGCATATAAATAATAAAGCCTTAAATAAAGCATGAGTTAAAAGATGAAAAAAAGCAAGCTTGTAAAATCCTATAGAAAGAATTCTCATTATTAAACCCAACTGACTTAAAGTTGATAAAGCAATAATTTTTTTTAAATCAAATTCAAAATTAGCCCCTATTCCAGCTATAAATATAGTTAAACCAGAAACAACCAAAAGAAATCTTCCAATTCAAGTATCACACAATAATACATTAAATCGAATTAATAAATATACCCCTGCTGTAACTAAAGTAGAAGAATGAACTAATGCAGATACAGGAGTAGGAGCCGCTATTGCCGCAGGTAATCAAGAAGAAAAAGGAATTTGAGCTCTTTTAGTTATAGCAGCGAGTACTACTAATCCACCAATGATCATTATTGATAAATCATTCTTTATTAAATCCAGATAAAAAATATAATTTCAACTTCCATAATTTAATATTCAAGCAATTGAAAGTAATAAAGCAACATCCCCAATTCGATTGGATAAAGCCGTTAATATGCCCGCATTATAAGATTTTTCATTTTGAAAATAAATTACTAAACAATAAGAAACAAGACCTAATCCATCCCAACCCAACAGAATTCTAATTAAATTAGGACTAATAATTAATAATATTATAGATAAAACAAATAACAAAACTAATATAATAAAACGATTAATATTATAATCTCCTGACATATATTCTTTTCTGTAATAAATTACTAAAGAAGAAATTAGTAAAACAAAACTTATAAATATTAAACTTATTCAATCAAAAAGAAAAGTTATAACAATTCTTCTAGAATTTAAAGAAATAACTTCTCACTCAATAAATAATCTATAATCACTTATTAAAAAATTAATTCCTGTAATAAATAAAAAAATTCTAATAGAAAATAAAAAAACAAATCTAATTAAACAAATAGATAAAAATTCCACGATCTAAAATGAAAACATCATATCATTGACACCACAAATCAATATTTTTATTAAACTATTTAGATATAATCAAAGTATGCATGTATCTCTCTTTAAAATTAATAAATTCAAAGGTAATCAATGTAAAAATAATAATAAATATTCCCGGGTTAAACCCCCAGAAACTGAATAAATTCCCGAATAAATTTTACCATGTTGACTATAAGCATATAAATATAAAGTATAAGCAGCTCTAAAAAAAGACAATAATCTTAATATAATTATACTCACCCACGACCATCTAATAATTCTATTTAATAAACTAATTTCCCCCAACAAATTTAAAGTTGGAGGAGCTGCCATATTTCCAGCTCTTAATAAAAATCATCATAAAGCTATTCTAGGTATAAAATTTAATAATCCCCTATTAATTAATAAACTTCGACTACCCAAACGTTCATAAGAAATATTAGCTAAACAAAATAAACCAGAAGAACAAAGTCCATGAGCAATTATTAAAGTATAAGATCCACAAAATCCTCAATAAGTTATAGTTATTAAACCACTTAAAACAATTCCTATATGAGCCACAGAAGAATAAGCAATTAAAGCCTTAAGATCAGTCTGACGTAAACAAACTAAACTTACTAAAACTCCACCAACTAATCTAATTCTAATTCAAATATAATTAAATTTTAATCCTCTAATCTGTAGAAAAGAAAATACTCGCAATAATCCGTATCCCCCTAACTTTAATATAATACCAGCCAAAATTATTGAACCAGAAACAGGGGCCTCTACATGAGCCTTAGGTAATCATAAATGAACCAAAAATATTGGTATTTTTACTAAAAAAGCAAAAATTATTACAAGATAAAGTAAATCATAATTATATAAATTATTTATTATTATATAAAAATTTATTGTATTAAGATCATTGTAAATATAAAAAATTCCCACTATTATAGGCAAAGAAGCTAATAAAGTATAAAATAATAAATATACCCCTGCTTGTAAACGTTCAGGCTGATAGCCCCAGCCAAGCACCAAAAATATAGTGGGAATTAAACTCCCCTCAAAAAATAAATAAAATAAAAATAAATTTATGGTAGAAAATCTTAAAACTAAAAGTAATAATAATATTAAAACATTAAATAAAAATAAATTTTTATAATTATTATATTTTTCTACAGACTCTCTTGCTAATAATATTAAAGCACAAATTCAAATACTTAATAAAACCAACCCATAAGAAATTATATCACAACCTAAAAAATAACTAACACCTATAAAATAATTACTAAAATAATTTATAATAATAAATAAAAAAGCCAACATAAATAATATATTTTGAACCATTCAAAATATATTATTTATAAAACTAATAACAATTAAACCACTTAAAAAAAATAAAAATTTTAACATTGTAATACACTAAAAGATTGAAAATAATCATTTCCATGAGTTCGAATCAACGAAACTAAAATTGAGAGGCCCAAGGCCCCCTCACAAACTCTAAAAGTTAAAAATATTATAGTAAAAAATCTCTGATACCCTAAAATTATTAAATATATAAATAATAATCCAAATAATCTTAAAACAATATATTCTAATCTAAGAAGTATAGACAATAAATGTTTACGGTTTAAAACAAATACAATTGCCCCAGACAAAAATATAAAAACAAAAACTAAATAGTAAATAGTTAACATAAGTTTTAATAGTTTAAAAAAAACATTGGTCTTGTAAACCAAAATTAAAAATATATTTTTTAAAACTTCAAGAGAAAAGAAATTCTTTTTCATTAACTCCCAAAGTTAATATTTTAAATAAACTACCCCTTGAATTCTAGACCTCTTGAAATCTTTCAACTATTCATAAGTTTATCAATTATTACGTCAAGATTAATTTTTATACAAATAAATCACCCTCTAGCAATAGGATTAATATTATTAATTCAAACTTTTATTATTTGCCTAGCAACTGGTATTATTTCTAAAACCTTTTGATTTTCATATATTTTATTTCTTGTTTTTTTGGGGGGGATACTTGTACTATTTATTTATGTTACATCATTAGCATCAAATGAAATATTTTCATTATCAATAAAAACAATAATTTGAGCTTCAATAATAATTATAACTACAATATTAATCACCATCATTTTAGATATAAATTTTCTTACACCAATTACAGAAAATATTGAAATATTAGATTTTCCAAATAGTAATTCATTAATTAAAGAAAATTCAATTATATTAAATAAAATTTATAATTATCCAACCAATTTAATAACTCTTGTATTAATTAATTATTTATTAATTTCACTAATTGCTATTGTAAAAATTACAAATGTATTTTATGGACCACTTCGACAAATAAACTAATGAATAAACCTTTACGATTAAGACACCCTCTATTTAAAATTGCCAATAATGCATTAGTTGATTTACCAGCTCCCGTAAATATTTCAGCCTGATGAAATTTTGGTTCACTACTAGGATTATGCCTTGTAATCCAAATTTTAACAGGCTTGTTTCTAGCTATACATTATACAGCAGATATTAGTATAGCCTTTAATAGAATTGCTCATATTTGTCGAGACGTAAATTATGGATGATTATTACGTACACTACACGCAAACGGAGCATCATTCTTCTTTATTTGTATTTATCTTCATGTAGGCCGCGGAATCTATTATGGATCTTATATATTTGTACCAACTTGATTTGCAGGAGTAATTTTATTATTTCTAGTAATAGGAACCGCATTTATAGGATACGTATTACCCTGAGGACAAATATCATTTTGAGGAGCAACTGTAATTACAAATTTATTATCAGCTATCCCCTATTTAGGAACAATATTAGTTCAATGAGTATGAGGAGGATTTGCAGTAGATAATGCCACTCTTACACGATTCTTTACATTTCACTTTATTTTACCTTTCATTGTAGCCGCAATAACAATAATTCATCTATTATTTTTACATCAAACAGGCTCTAATAATCCATTAGGAATTAATTCAAATAGAGATAAAATTCCATTCCACCCTTATTTTTCTTTTAAAGATATTGTAGGATTTATTATTATAATTATAGCCCTAACATTATTAACACTAATTAATCCATATTTATTAGGAGACCCAGATAATTTTATTCCCGCAAATCCCCTAGTAACCCCAGTTCATATTCAACCTGAATGATATTTTTTATTTGCCTATGCTATTTTACGGTCTATTCCTAATAAATTAGGAGGAGTTATTGCCCTTGTATTATCAATTGCAATTTTATTTATTTTACCTTTTACCCATATAAGTAAATTCCGCGGAATTCAATTTTATCCCGTAAATCAAGTTATATTCTGATTTATAGTAACAATTGTGATTCTATTAACATGAATTGGAGCCCGACCAGTAGAAGACCCCTATGTTCTTGTAGGACAATTATTAACTATTTTATACTTTATATACTTTATTATTAATCCAATTATTACTATTTGATGAGATAAATTATTAAACTAACTAATGAGCTTGAAATAAGCATATGTTTTGAAAACATAAGATAGAAAATAAATTTTCTATTAGTTTTACTAACATTAATAAACTAATTAAATTAAAGTAAATAATAATATTTTTAATCCCAAAAAAAAAATTAAAAAATTTAAAGAAAAAGGTAAAAAACACTTTCAAGCTAAATATATTAATTTATCATAACGAAAACGAGGTAGAGTTCCACGAGCTCAAATAAATATAAAAGAAATAAATACTAATTTTAAATAAAACATAAAACTAAAAATATCCCCTCCTAAAAAAATTATTGAAAATAATATACTTATAAATAAAATTCTAGCATATTCAGCTAAAAAAATTAATGCAAATCCTCCTCTTCTATATTCTACATTAAACCCAGAAACTAATTCCGATTCACCCTCAGCAAAATCAAAGGGAGTACGATTAGTTTCTGCTAAACAAGAGGCAAATCATACTAAAGCCAAAGGCAATAATAAAAATAGAAATCAAATATTCTTTTGATAATAATAAAAATCTAATATATTATAACCACCAATTAAAATAACAAAAGACAATATAATTAAAGCTAATCTAACTTCATAAGAAATTGTTTGTGCAACAGCCCGCATCCCCCCTAATAAAGCATAATTAGAATTTGAAGATCATCCTGCAATTATAACAGTATAAACTCCTAATCTAGTACAAGATAAAAAAAATAATAACCCTAAATTAAAAGAATATAATTTTACTAGTAAAGGCATACATATTCAAATTAATAATGATAAAAAAAGGGAAAAAATAGGAGAAAAATAATAACAAATATAATTAGATATAAGAGGATAAGTTTGTTCCTTTGTAAACAACTTAATAGCATCACAAAAAGGTTGAGGAATTCCTATTAAACCTACCTTATTAGGCCCTTTACGGATTTGAATATAACCTAAAACTTTACGCTCTAATAATGTTAAAAACGCAACCCCCACTAAAACACAAATGATTAAAATTAAACTTCCAACCAATCTTAATAATAATTCAACATAATACAAGTACTATTTGTAATATAAATTACATATATAAATTCTAAATTTATTGCACTAATCTGCCAAAATAGTTTAAATTAATAATATTCAATTTATTAAAAATTTATATTTCTAATACTTGGTCCTTTCGTACTAAAGTATTATAATTGTTTAAAGATAGAAACCAACCTGGCTCACGCCGGTTTGAACTCAGATCATGTAAGAAATTAAAAGTCGAACAGACTTAATAAACTGAACTGCTACACCCAGAATTAATCTTAATCCAACATCGAGGTCGCAAACTATTTTATCGATAAGAACTCTCCAAAATAATTACGCTGTTATCCCTAAGGTAACTTAAATTTTTAATCACTAATAGTGGATCAATTAATCATAAATTAATGTTTCAAAATAATGAAAGTTTATTAAATTTCATTGTCACCCCAACAAAATAATTCAATTTATAAACTTAAAAAATAACCTAAAAAAATTTAAAAATAAATTATAAAGATCTATAGGGTCTTCTCGTCTTTTAAAATTATTTTAGCTTTTTAACTAAAAAATAAAATTCTATTTAAATTTTTATGAGACAGCTTATATCTCGTCCAATCATTCATACAAGCCCTCAATTAAAAGACTAATGATTATGCTACCTTTGCACAGTCAAAATACTGCGGCCCTTAAATATTTATCAGTGGGCAGATTAGACTTTAAATTAAACTCAAAAAGACATGTTTTTGTTAAACAGGCGAACATAAATTTTGCCGAATTCCTTATAAAAACCTATCAATTTAACTTAAATTTACAAAAAATTATACTAATTTTATCATTATTAATTAAATTTTTATATTAAATTTAAAATTTTAATAAATTAATTAAAATAAAATAAATAATATATTAAAATATATAATTTATAACAAAATCTTTAATGATTGCTAATTCTAAGCATACAAATACCTTTATATTAATAAAATTTTTAATAATTTATTTAATAGCTCATCCCATTAAATATTACTTTTAATTAATAATAAATTTATTAAATAAATTATTATATAATTAAAAGCTAAATTAAATTTATTTCTTAAAAAACTAGATATCAGAAAATACGAATAACATTTCATTTCTAATTAAATATTTATAATAAATTTATTACATTAACTATTATATTTAATTAAATCATTTCCTTTCGAGAAAATTTTATTAAAAAATTTTTATTTAATAAACCCTGATACACAAGGTACAAAAAATTAATTTTTCTTTTAAATTATATATTTTTCAATTATTTCAAAATTCTTTCACAATACATAATAAACTATTACTAAAATTATTAGTTTTATATAAAATACTAAAACAAAATAAAATAATTATTTTTAATAACAAAAATATAATAAAAAATATTAATAATTATATATTATCAATTTATATTGATTTGCACAATAATCTTTTCAATGTAAATGAAATACTTTACTAAAAAAGCTTTAAATTGTCATTCTAGATACACTTTCCAGTACATCTACTATGTTACGACTTATCTTATATTAATAACAAGAGCGACGGGCGATGTGTGCATATTTTAGAGCTAAAATCAATTCTTTTATCTTTAAAAATTTACTATTAAATCCACCTTCAAAAAATAATTTCATATATTTATCCGTATAAATAATTTTATTGTAACCCATAAATTCTTAATCATAAGCTGCACCTTGACCTGATATATTTTTTAATTTAAAATTATGAAAATTATTATTCTTATAAAATCTTCAAATAACAGCGGTATACAAACTGAAAAACAAAATTAAGTGAGGTCCATCGTGGATTATCGATTATACTACAGGTTCCTCTAAATAGACTAAAATACCGCCAAATTTTTTGAGTTTCAAGACCTTAACTAATACTACTCAGGTTTTATAATAATACAATTTTTATAATAGGGTATCTAATCCTAGTTTATAACAAAAATTTTTAAGCTTCAATAATTCTTATTTTATTAATTAAAATAAATTAAAATTTCACCTAAAAAATTATCATTTATTAAATAAATAATTATTTAACTTATATCCAATATAATTTACTCGTATTCTTTGTATAACCGCAGCAGCTGGCACAAATTTAGCCAATACTTAACAATATTACCAATTCTAGAATTATCTAATAATTAATATTATATACTGCGAATAAAAATAATAAAATATTCTTTTAGAATATAATAAATTCACACAAAAATTTACATATATAAACAAATCTATAATAAATTAATAAGCCAAAATAAAACTTTTTTAATATTATTTATAATTATAAAATTATTATAAAATTATAAAGATATGGTTAATTTAAATAAATAAAATTAATTATATATATATAATTAAATATATTTTTTATAAATAACTAATTAAAATTAAATCCTCCCGTCCAAATTAATCCCCTTAAATTAATTTTTTACACAATTTAATATAAATTCAACATTATTATAGATTATCTATATATAATATAAATATTTATATTATATATATATATATATGTATATATACATATAAATTATTTATATTAATATAAATTCAATATTACTTTATTTAATTATTAAAATTAAATTTTAATTTTTAAAAACCCCTAACTAAATAAAATAAACTAAAATAATTTAATAAGAAAATCAATTAAAATTAAAAATTTTTTAAAATTTATATAAA